TTACATTAATTCGATTCATTCAATTTTATTATTAAATATAAAAAAATTTCATTTTTCGAATTTTAGAATATTAAAGATTATAACGATTTAAAGTAAAAGCGGGTAGCGGGAATCGAACCCGCATCGTTAGCTTGGAAGGCTAGGGGTTATAGTCGACGTTGATTCATCATTTTTAACGTCTCTAATTCAAAACTGAACGTGAAACTTTGGTTTCATTCGGCTCCTTTATGGAAGATGGATAAATTCCCAGATTCAGACATGAACGAAATAAAAAAATCCGACCCATAACGTCTATGTCAGCTTTTCTGTCTGAATCTATTCAGAACAACCCGCTTTCTAGACGATCCCTATAGAAAAGAGGAGGGTTATATTCTAACAATCTTTCTAGTTACTTCGTTCTCTACTTCTATTTGAAAGAATCCTTAGGAAAAGCATTTTGTTTCCACCGAGCTAAAACAATTTCTCGATGTCTTTAGTAAACCAAAGACATTGTTTAATAGCTGTTTTGCTTCAATTTCCCCTATATAAATTTTCATATATAAATTGAAAATTGAAGATTTAGTTACGATTAGAAATACACTTTTTATCTTTATCCATGGGTCCTTTACTCATACTCATTCAATTGGAAGTATTGATCCAATAAAAAAAAATTATGTTTCGTAATCTCATAATCCAATTTTTCAATTTTAAATTGATTCTTGGATACAAATCACGAGAATGTATATTCTTCCTCGAATTTTTCATTGAGAGGTAAAGGATTCAATCCTTTTAAGAACTAAAGTTTTTGTTCGGAATGAATATATGAATATTAATCAAACCGAAAGACCCTTTAACTATATAGGGGGTTATAGAACGAATCACACTTTTACCACTAAACTATACCCGCTACAATCCGATTATTGTATATAAATGGACCTTTTGTCGACCCTAATCAAAAGTAAAACAAAAGATCAGAAAAAAAATCATGAAAACGAGAGCGTTTACGTGTTGTATCAGAGGACCTAATGAGATTAGGAAAAGAGGATTCATTTAATTTAAATAACTAAATACCAAGTGTTTTTTTGCCCGAGGTTTTTGACCTATACGTCTCGAACTTAAGCCATAACACAAAAATGGATTGTGTCAAGAAACGACAGTTCCCTTTTTCTTATTTAAACTGGAATAAAAGGACTAACTAAGAAAGAAACGGCACTTTGATTCGATATCATTTGATTCTATATCATAGAAATTGAAAAAGTTTTTTATTTATTTTTAATCGCAATAACAAGCAAGTGTTTTTCTTTTTTTTTCAAAATTCAAAAATCTTTTTATTTATGATTCGTTGGAACAAAAGGGCGGGCCCGGCTAAGTACTGACCAGGCCGGGCCGTGAAACTAAAAAGCCCCTTCGGACGAAATCACGAAATCAAAAAATAATACTATGACGGGCGTTTTCAAGCCTTATTTTTTATAATGTAACATAGTATTATCCTTTTTCAATTGGGAGGAGAGATGGCTGAGTGGACTAAAGCGTCGGATTGCTAATCCGTTGTACGAGTTTTTCGTACCGAGGGTTCGAATCCCTCTCTTTCCGTTTTTGTTGATGACTTGGTATTTTCTTTCGAATTTATCGCGAGCTCTTTTTTTATTTAATTAATAGTTAAAAATGAATAGTTAAAGAAGTTTAAGGATGTGGAATAGATAAAATCTTACTAATAACAGTTTAAAATCAAGCAAAGAAAACAAAAACCTTATCTTTTATTCTTCACGTCCAGGATTACGTCCTGGATCATTAGACAGGAATCCGAAGATAAAGAGAGAAACAAAGAATATCACTACCGTGTAAACAAATAGTTTGAGAGTAAGCATTACACAATCTCCAAGATTTTTTTTTAGGAAAAAAGAGAATAGATTCTCCACTTTTATACCGCATACCCTACTTTTTTATTTTGACACCAAGAAATGCAGTGGGGTGCTCCGGATTTGTCGCGGTTGTACAATAATTTCAATATTTGAATTGAGAGTGTAGGACTTATCTGATCTTATCAATTCGTAGAATTTTTTTTTTTCGAATAAATCATGAATTTATCTGGGACTTTATTAAAAATATCATCGAAAACTTACAGCAGCTTGCCAAACAAAGGCTAAGAGAAAAAAGAACAGAGGTATTACTGGCATAATATCTACAATTGGATTCAAAAAAGCGTAGGCTTCGGGCAATTTGGCGACGAAAAAATTACTGGAAAAAAGAGCAGAATTAAGGTAGATACAGATTAAACTAAATATATTAAGCATAACAAACATTTTGTTTTGGGGATAATTGTATTTATTTTGATTGAGTTATTAATAAATTGAGTTTTTTATTATTATAAATATGTTATTTTTTTTATTATTATAAATATGTTATTATTGATAGAAGAAAGAAAATGAATAAAAAGAAAATAAGATAGACCAAAAAACTTTCTTTGATTTGAACTCACCCAATCAAAAATCCTTCTATATCTCAAATCAAAAGAGAATAGAATAAATCATACTTTCGTACAATATCTTAATTGAATTATATGTAATGATCAATAAATTCAGTTTAATTCTATGTCTACATGTATAGTCTATATGTATAAAAATTCTAGTAATCCATTTTATAAATAATAGATATTTAGACTGGAGTTGACGAATAACCCGTACCAATATTAGTGTTTATTAGTGTCTAATAGAAAAAATGGGGCGTGGCCAAGTGGTAAGGCAACGGGTTTTGGTCCCGCTATTCGGAGGTTCGAATCCTTCCGTCCCAGATCATACCCCGTCTATGATTATTATTATATAATGTGATCATTATATTAATATATTTTTAATATATATTAAATATATATCATAATATAATAAAATATATAAAAATAAAAATTGCCCTTTCGAACAGCCTTCTGTATTAAGAATAGAATATTGGTATAGAATGTGATTATTATTTCTTTTTTTAATAATCTGCGGAATCATATCTTTTTCACAAATTTAATCGAGTTCAAATAACACGCATATGAAATAGGAAATTTAATTCATTTGCGATTCGTTAAATAGTACCTATTTTACAGATTTTACAGTATAAATATGAAAAAATAACAACATAAATTTTCAATCTTCCCTTACATCAGTGTTTTTTTATCTATCTTTTTTTACTCACAGATGGTTTAATCCAATATGGATTTCTCTCTCTCTTACTGATGATAAAAAACGAAAGGTCCTTGCTGGAAAACTTTATGTTATGCAAAATACATGTATCGGATAGGAAATTTTTCAATCAATTAAATCTTTGTAACGAACTCTTATGAGTTCTTGGTACTTGAAGAAGTGTGAAATTGTTGAATTTATCCTATCACTATTACGTTACTTGAAGATACAGATTCAAAATAACTTGTTTATTCGTGTTATATTAGTTTTAATTAGTTAACTAATTTGATTTTTACAATCAAAATATTCTAAATTTGAAAATTTAGAAAAAAAAAATTATTTCTATTTTCTAGAATTTCCAATATTTAATTCTATTAATCTAAAAAAATAGGGTTAAATAGATTACTATGTACCGACCGAACCAATGATTATTCATGATTCCATAATTGAATCAATTACATATGGGTTCCAAACCGAAGGAATGTTATGGTAAAACTTCGTTTAAAACGATGTGGTAGAAAGCAACGTGCGACTTGAAGGACATGATCAGCTGTGGAGTCTTACATCCACCATTTTTTTATATATTATATAGGAATGAAAGTGCTCTTGGCTCGACATCATTTGTTCTGTTCCGCTGGAACCCTCTTTTTTTTGGGGGGGGGTGATGTAATATAGTACAGGATGGAGCTCGAGTAGAAATATTTTTTTTCAGGGGCAATAATCTAGGGTTAGTATCAATCAATAAATTGGAACAACTTCGTAAGTATATTTTCGATACATAAACCGAAAAGGTCCTATTCGAGAAAATTTCCAATTCAAAAGGAAGGTGTATTACGCAGGAATCAACCATTCGTATGATTCTTTGACAGAAAGAAATCACAAAAAATGATATGTTGCTGCCGTTTTGAAAGGATTTAAAGATCACCGAAGTAATGTCTAAACCCAATGATTCAAGGCAAAGATCCTGGAACAAGTAAATACCTTTTTCAATTGTCTTAACAACTAGATCAGAATGAAGAATCAAAATAGATTCTAAAGGAGACAGACAATAAAAGGGTTAGAGACCACTCAATAAATGAAATATCTAAAAGGGTTCTCTTTTGAGTTATTTCAGAGTTATCCAACTTGAGTTATGAGGGTGCAAATACGACTAATTTTCTTTTTTGTTGGGTAAGAATAAGAAAAAAAAAGTACTTAAATCAATAGTCTAATTAATTTGATGATTTTATGGATATATTTGATATTGTAATTCGATACATAGACATAATTTCTAATTTTCTCGAGCCGTACGAGGGGAAAACTTCTTATACGTTTCTAGGGGGGGGGTATTGTTCATCTATCCCAATGAGCCATTTATCGAATCGTTGCAATTGATGTTCGATCCCGACGAGAGGGAAGAGATCTTCGGAAAGTGGGTTTTTATGATCCGATAAAGAATCAAATCTATTTAAATGTTCCTGCTATTCTAGATTTCCTTGAAAAAGGCGCTCAACCTACAGGAACTGTTCATGATATTTCAAAAAAGGCGGGGGTTTTTACGGAACTTCGCCTTAATCAACAAACAAAATTCAATTAATGAAATAAAATAGAAAAAAGAAGGTGTGGATGACTTGTATATAGCTTTGTATAACCCTTTCTTTGCTAGTTCCTCTTTTGTTCTATTCATATCATACTTCCGTTTAGTATTGTTACTTTTAGTATTGTTACTATAGAATGGTGTCGTTTATTTATAACGACAAAAAATGGATTTCGATTTTATTGATATAATAATGGATATAATAATGGATCCAATAATATTAAATAGAAATCAAATAGTATAGAAAAAGATCAAGTGAATAAATAAGAAATGACGTAGAAGTAATTGGGTCTATAGACATAAAAATTTGCATTACCGTCAATGGGGTGATTTTCGTTGGAACTCTATGAACAAAAAAAAACAAAGGACTAAACCTGTTTATTTTAGTTATTGAATAAACCTCATTTTTTTCTACTTCTCCCCCGTCTTCCTTAATTTAGTCTTCCACCTATATTATATATTTATATATAGTGCCAATCCAACACAAGTCCTTAGTTTTTTTATTTCAATTAAAATAATTTGATTAATTTTAATTGATTGAAATCAGAATTGTTAGTTCGATTTAGAATTTGTTTTATCTTTTGTATGCTTTTATCAATATTCATATTGACAACAGTGTATCAAATAAATATAATCCGATCGTGGATAAATGGATCCATTTATCCCTGTTCCATAGATTTAATTTAATTCAAATAATGGGTTCTTGGATTTTCTGTCATACAAGAAGTCTTTTTTGATTAAGATTAAAATCAATAAAACTCGATATATACTAATTAATGGATAATATAAGAGACAATAGGCGGTCTATAAATATTTGAAAATCTTTGACTTTATCCCTATTTTATCTTTTATCTGAGAATTTTTTGTATTTTCGTCGGATTTGTTCATTTTTATTATGTTCAGAGTGGGTTAGAATTTTTTTTTCATTTTTTTTTTTTAATGGTTTGATTGCGTTGTGCCATTCAATTTCGTTATTTATTGGGATTCTGATTGTATCTACACATTCTAATTAGTTTTGGGGGGTTGCTAACTCAACGGTAGAGTACTCGGCTTTTAAGTGCGGCTAGCATCTTTTACACATTTGTATGAAGCAACAGATTCGTCCATACCATCGGTAGAGTTTGTAAGACCACGACTGATCCTGAAAGGAATGAATGGAAAAAGCAGCATGTCGTAGCAATGGATAATTCTGAGAATATTTCATTCTTACTGAATAGGTCCCCAATCTTATTTCAATTGTTTAAATTCGTGGTGTCTAACAATTTTTTAAAAAGAATCTTTTGGGGGGTCGAGTGAATAAATGGGTAGAGCCTTACTATAAGGTTCCAATTATAGGGAAATAAAAAGTAACGAGCTTCTGTTCTTCATTTTTGAATGATTACCCCATCTAATTAGACGTTAAAAATATATTAGTGCTTAATGCGGGAAAGGCTTTTCTGATGAGTGGATTAGAAATTTCTTATGAGTCCTAACTATTAGCTATTCCCCTTTATGGGGTAGAGATAAATGTGTAGAAGAAGGCAGTATATTGATAAAGAGATTTTCTTTTTCAAAATCAAAAGAGCGATTGGATTGAAAAAATAAAGGACTTCTAACTATCTTGTTATCCTATAAATGAACATAAGGGGCTAGAGAGTCCGTTGATGAGTTTGACTTGTTTCCGAGGTATCTAGTTTTTTCTTACTATAAATACCTTGTTTTGACTGTATCGTACTATGTATCATTTGATAACCCAATAAATTACCTATTTCTTTTCTGGTTCAAATCGAATTTTAAATGGAAGAATTTCAAGGATATTTAGAATTAGATAGATCTCAGCAACATGACTTCCTATACCCACTTATCTTTCGGGAGTATATTTATGCACTTGCTCATGATCGTGGTTTAAATAGATCCGTTTTGTTGGATAATGTAGGTTATGACAAGAAATCTAGTTTACTAATTATAAAACGTTTAATTAGTCGAATGTATCAACAGAATCATTTTATTATTTCCGTTAATGATTCTAATCAAAATCTATTTTTGGGGTACAACAAAAATTTGTATTCTCAAATGATATCGGAGGGATTTGCAGTCATTGTGGAAATTCCGTTTTCCCTAAGATTAGTATCTTCCTTAGAGGAGACAGAAATCGTAAAATCTTATAATTTACGATCAATTCATTCAATATTTCCTTTTTTCGAGGACAAATTCCCACATTTAAATTATGCATCAGATGTACTAATACCCTACCCCATTCATCTGGAAATCTTGGTTCAAAACCTTCGCTACTGCGTGAAAGATCCCTCTTCTTTGCATTTATTACGGCTCTTTCTTCACGAGTATTATAATTGGAATAGTCTTATTACTCCAAAAAAATCTATTTTTGCAAAAAGTAATCCAAGATTATTCTTGCTCCTATATAATTCTTATGTATGTGAATACGAATCCATTTTACTTTTTCTCCGTAACCAATCTAATCATTTACTATTAACCTCTTCTGGGATCTTTTTTGAGCGAATATTTTTTTATGAAAAAATAAAATATCCTGTTGAAGAAGTCTTTGCTAACGATTTTCCGGCCACCTTATGGTTCTTCAAGGATCCTTTTATGCAGTATGTTAGATATCGAGGAAAATCTATTCTGGCATCAAAAGAGACTCCTCTTCTGATGAATAAGTGGAAATATTATCTTGTCAATTTTTGGCAATGTCATTTTTATGTATGGTCTCAACCAGGAAGAATCCATATAAACCAATTATCCAAGCATTCCCTTGATTTTTTGGGTTATCTTTCAAGCATACGA